ATTGTATATTGTATAAGAAGGGTTTCAGTTATTAAACACGTATACAGATAGCTATAGACTTCTCTTTTATTGCCGGTTCTATTCGGGATAGCGACAGCCCCGGGCGTGCTCTATCAAAAGAAAATTCCCATTCAATGCATGAAATGAAGTAGGATAATTTTATGATAATTCCTTATTGACAATATATCTAAATAATAGATATCTGTGTAACAATTTATGTTCTGGGGTTTACATAAACTCATATGTTTTGTTATAATTGAAATTGAGAAATATTTTTTGATTAAAAAATCAATACTGATTCGTTCTGTCTCAATTTGTATTTTGTCATTAGGAAAACACAATTTGAAATTCAAATTCCAAAATCGTTCATGAATTCGAAGTAAGGGGTCAATAGTCAATGGTTCTAATTTCTCGTCTGAAAAATACCCATTTGATTTCTCAATAGAAAAACGAGAGAATGTTTTTAGCATTGTGTATTTTCAGATACTATACAATCAATCATAAGGGATAGATCAAATCCAATCAAAAGGGGTCTTTCTTTTATTTTAGGAAATAAAGGATTAAGGAAAACAGAAGTCAAAATGCAAGTACAATAAAAATTCAGTAATCCAGGAAAAATTGCATCTATTCTATTTTGTATCATTTTGGCGGCATGGCCGAGTGGTAAGGCGGGGGACTGCAAATCCTTTTTCCCCAGTTCAAATCCGGGTGTCGCCTGAATCACCAAAAAAATCGAAATCATAATCGATTTATTGGATTGGTTTCTCAATAGTGTTTGGTAGAACCCCTTTTTGACTCTGCGACATTAATTCCACTATTATTAGTGAGGAATAATGAAAAAATTCCTTCGTATTTATAGAGATAGGGGACATAATGCACATGGATATAGTAAGTCTCGCTTGGGCTGCTTTAATGGTAGTCTTTACATTTTCCCTTTCACTCGTAGTGTGGGGAAGAAGTGGACTTTAGAAGTACTACTAATTGAGTTCAGGAATCAAACCGTATCGATTGTTTTATAGATCATTCTTTTGAACTATTTAAAATCAAATCTTTTCTTTGAATTTGGAATCCCATTGGATTCCAATGGAGTAATCTATGATAGGAATCATACTTTTTCAATCAAAGAGATATTTCATCGATTCCCATCTTTGTACTTCGAAAAGAAAGGGATTCAGATGATTGGAAATTTATTCCAACCTAAAATTCTTCCGAAATTTTCTATTTCAATCAATGGGAATGGGCTCTTACTATCTTTATAGATGGATACTAAGGAAGACCGGACCTTTTTTCTTTTTTTTTTATTTCCCTTTTACTCTTCAAAAAAGAAGTCGTTTTGTTAAGCGTATACGCACTTTCTATGAGAAATGATATAGAGATAGTGGTTGTTTAAGGAGAGACTGGGCAATAATAAAATATTGCCTCGGGCGAGTTACATATCGGGCATTTACCCTTTGGTTTCTATTTTTAGAAAGGCGGTTTATGCTTTATCGACTTATTTCATATCACGGTTCTGACGTTAAAAATAGGCGAGTTTTCCCCTTCCTTATTAGTAAAAGGAAAGGAATTAGAATCCTACAGATAAGAATTATTTCAGATTGATCGGAACAAATAACAAATAGATGTAGGAAATTGGGTCTTATGTCAATTCCATACAATATATGGAATATATAGATATGGAATTAATATACACATATATGAAGAGAATATTGTAGATTGATATATAGAAACTTAAACCTTTATCTTTATTCTAGATTACAACTTTATAGACTAAGAGATAGATAGTATAAAAATTCATTTTTATACTATCTATCTCTTATAAAATTGCCGACTATAATTATAGTGCGCTCATTTCATTTAAGTTAAGACGTGAAATTGGAATCCCTTTCATTTGACTTTGTCCATTTTTGATAAGAACTTGGAAGGAAAGTTTTATTCAAATGAATTTGAAAATTCAATTGAATTAATCATTTTGACTGACTGTTTTTACGTAAATGATAAGTAGAAAAGCGGTAGGAACTAGAATGAATAGTGCAGTAGCAATAAATGCAAGAATATTGACTTCCATAATCTCATCGGTTTTTTACTTCGCAATAACTCGGGATTTAATCCCCTAGAGATGATAAATCTTTTGTCTATCGTCTGTAAATTCAATGAATGAATTACCTCTTGATGATCTTGAACCGGATCACTATCATGAATAACAATATCTGATCTATCAAATCAACCCGTTGTCAAGACTTGAATAGTATAACATAGGAAGTTCTTTTATCCATACCGAATTCCAATTTTGATTCCTGACTCAATTACTCAAAAATTTTATTTATCATCCGTTTCCTTGTTTTTTCTATAACCCACCTTGCGTCTTCCTTGGACAATCTTCTGATGAAGGATCATCAGATTGCCTTTCCACTTCAATTAATTACATAGTTCCAAACCTAACAAACAATAAAAGCGAAATGGAAAAATAGGAAAGCAAAAAGAAATCAAGACTTCTTTTTGC